TAGAACTACAAAGTAAGAAAAATTCTAATTGGATTAGATTAGAATATCGGTAGATCATTTATCAATCATTCAATGAATGATAAATAACTACAAGTGACGGAGATACACGATTTAAATAATGGAAAATCCAATATTTAAAAATAGTATCAAGGATAACTGGCAAAATGGAAACAAGAACAGATATAATTTGATCATTATGAACAAATCCAAAATCTTTGTAGGCAGAATCAATCATTAGTTCCCAACCGCGGTGTGAATGAAATCCGATACAGAAATCGGTTAATAAAAGAATCAACAAAGATTTGACTGTATCACTTAAATTAGATAGGAATTCCTGAGCCCAAGAGTTAAGAATAACAAGTGCTTCATTACCTAAAATAGAATAACCGCTTAGAATAACAAAACAGATTATATTTGTTGAGAAGTGCAAAATCATATGGATAGAATCCTCATTATGGATCTTGATTAATTGGATTGTTTCTTTGTGGATTCCTATAGGAAGTTTTTGTAGACGTGTCTCCGAATAGTCTTTGATCATTTCGTCCAAAAAGAAGATTTCCTCTAATTCTATGAACTTTTCTAGAATGCTTTTTTCTTGAATATCATTCAAAACAATTTCGGATTGACCAGCATTCGACCAATTAGTAACCCAAGATTCCATACTTTTAGTAAATGAAAAAGAAATCCACCAGGGCAAAAATACTATAGATGCAAGATAGAAAAGAGGAGTGAAGGCTTTCTTTGTTGTCATTTATCACCTGTGAATTTTTAATTAACCCACTTCATTTGTCGACTCTATGTGATCGAATATTTCTTGCAAACCTGAATTCTAGGCAAGGTATCAAATCTATGAATCTATTTGATTTGTAATTTTCTTTTAATCTAGAAAGAATACAGAAATAGACTAAGACTCCACTTCGAATTCAAATGAAGAAAAAATCCAAAATTTTCTTTCCAGATATCTCAATTCATCAAATTCCAAAGAAGTGTTTCCTTTTGATGAATGACCAAAAGAAGTACTTTCTTTAAGGAATGAATCTTATTTAGATTTTGAGACGAAAGAACTCCTTTTCTATCAAAATCTCCAATATTTAGAAAAAGTGCCAATGATACCTCATAGCCAAGAATAGAATAATTGAGAGAAAGATATTATGATGATCAAAAAAATGAGTGGAAAAACAAGACAGAGATGGGCCAGTTATCATTATTAAGAAAACCCATTATTGCTTAGTCAAGAACACAAAGGAAAAGATAACAAAGGGTCGATTGACAAAAAAAAGGAAATAATTGACAAGATATGATTTATCTGCATCTAAAGTATCACTTCCAACAAATATTGAACTTCAAAAAAAAAAGAAGAATTTCTTTCTTTCAAAATCGTTTAATATATGAGATATGAGATGGATTGAATCTAGTAGTTCAATTTCTTACTTCTTTCAATTGAGTTGCATGGATTTGGGTACGCATAAAAAAGCACAAAAAAGTTTTTTTTTATGGTTGTTCCATATACGTCGACTTTGACTGAACTGAATGTTCTGACTAAACTTCAGTTAAGTTATGTTATAGGATTCTTGCATTTTTTTCCGCCTGCGCTGAGAAAGCATTCGTTTTTCAGCCCAGTTCCTTTTCTCAAAAGACTTCAATTGGTACGCGCAGGAAATAGGCCAATTCCGCGGCTTTTTGTTCAATTTCTCGTGGAGTCAAATTTTCATCAGTATGGGTCAACGGAATAGCCCCACGGCCTCTGATGTCCATATAAAGGACACGACGAGCATAAATACCCTCTTTCACTTCTATTCTAATGGATTGAATATCTTTTATAAAGAATCGGAGGAATATGCGACGATTTTTTCCAGGAAACCCCCAACGAAAAATACACACTTTTCCCTCCCTTCTATCGAATCGATCATAACCACTACCTACATTCCACGAAATTGTACACCACAAATAGGAACTAATAAAGAGACCCGCGATCCCGTAGAAAGACATCACGACCCCTTGTGGAAAAAAAATAATTTGCTGAGACGGAATAAAAGATATCAAATTTTTACCAAGATAGCTGGAAGTTCCAACCAATAAGAATCCTAATGAACCTAAAAAAACGATAAGGGCCCAGCAAAAATTACTTCGTTTTCGAGACCCCGTTATAAGTTCTATCCATATATGTTCTGATCGCCAACTCATACTTGATCCGATTGCATTTTATTGAAATTAAGAGAATATCCCCAATTATTTTGACTTTACTTTCTTTTGTTTCCAAAGGAACTCCCATCAATTAGCACTAGTTTGATGGGAACTAGCACTAGTTTGATGGGAACCTTTAGGAGTAATTCATCAAATTGGTTAGATCTAAAATAAGAACATACTCTTCCTAGGTTAGAGGATCCCAATATACATTATTGATATACATATAGATCCACCAACTTTACATTTTAAGGATCCGACGATCCTGATCTATTTGAAACTAGCTAGAATTCATTTAACCACAGATCGTTTTCTGCAGGCATAAGACCTTTTTCCTTTATGTTTGGCAGAAATCACATGTTATACCATAGTTCCCGAAATAAATATCTGTGTTATGCTACAAATCTAATCTAAGTTTCAAAAAAAACAGATAAGGTTGGTCCCTTCAGATCTAAACAATCTTGTTTTTTTGAACATGAAGAAATAAAGAAGCCATTGCAATGGCCGGAAATACTAGGCCTACTAAAGGCACAAAAAGAGAGGGAAAATTGAAAGTTGTCATAAACATAAAATGGATACCTCGATTTACGATATTGATTGCACCCGTTTTTTTTTATTAAATATCATATTTTATATTTATTTTTATATTGATTAGAATATTGATTATAATTCTTAATTCTAATTCTTATGAATTCGTAGTTATTATTAATTAATTATTAATTAATTCAATTTAATTCAATTTGAAAATTCTTATTAGATAGATTAAGTATCTACACATCTAAGTAAATATATAGAATAAGTCCAAAGGATGTAGAACTAAATAAATGGACTTAGTGCACTCTACTTGACTCTACTTGATTGAATTGGAATTCAAAGGCAAGAAGCCGTGGAACTTCAATAACTCACTCAGACTGCTTTTTAAAAGAGGACGTGGTAGGAGTAGCTCGAATGCGCCATTCTCGAATAAAAAGTCAGCTACTTGTACATCTTCGGGTACTTCTTCCTTCAACACTGCCTCAATTACTCTTTTACCTGCAAATGCAATTTCGGCATCTGGTTCAGAAATAACGATATTTCCCAACATACCAAAACTAGCTAGTACTCCACCAGTAGTAGCCGACGCAAGGAGTGATATATAGAATAAATTTGGATTTGATTGATGCCTATTATATAAGGCATGCGCGATTTTAGCCATTTGCATCAAGCTCAAAGTTCCTTCTTGGACGCGCGCCCCTCCTGAAGCACACACTATAATAAGGGGTAGAGAGTGAATGGTAGCATATTCAATCAAAGAGGTGATTGTCTCCCCGACTGCGCATCCCATACTACCCGCAATAAATCTAAAATCCATAACTCCAAGTGCTAGGGGAATACCGTTTAGTTGACCTACGCCTGTTTGAATAGCGTCCGGTAATCCTGTCTCTTCTTGATAATAATCAAGACTATGTCCATACTCCTCTCCCTCCGGATCATTTTCATCCACTTTATCCATTGGATCATCCACTTTATCCATTGGATCATCCGCTTTATCCATTGGATCATCCACTTTATCCATTGGATCATCCACTTTATCCATTGGATCATCCAGCCTATCAACTTCAGGAACTTCATTAAAAGGAGATGTTTGATGAACAGTAGTCTCCTCGTCCTGTTCATCAAAATCATCCTCAAAACTTGCCTCATGATCCAGTCCCATTTCTTCAATCTCTTCAAGAACGGAATTCCGTGCAGAGGGAAAGGCTTTTAACAATTCCTCCCGCTCATCATCCACTTTACCCACCTGATCATCCACTGGATGAGTGGGAGAAAGACCTTCCCAGTCACGAATATCGTTAATCCAATTACTGCCAGTGGCGGTATCCACCTCACTGTCCAATCTATCAAAGGCGCAAAATGCCGCAACATCGTATCGGTTGTAAGCTTGATCAACGCCGTGTACGACATCTCGGTGTACAACAATATCGCCGTCATCAACCCCGTATAATGGGTATCCGGCATCTTGATGATATGCTTTAGCAAAATCATCAACACCGCCAACGTCATCACGGTTATGAGCATCATCAACGTCAGCAACGTTCTCGCGATTGTCCGTATCATCCGCCTTCCCTGTTTTATTAACACCCACAGTATCATAAACGCCACAAACATTATCACGATCAGTAACACAATCTATCCGTTGTTGTTCATCATTAAGTCTTTTCTCATCTTCAGGATCTATTTTTTGTTGAGAAAATGCATGAGAATTATTAAGTATTTCCTTATTTTCATAACTAAGTCGTTGGTGGTTTTTAAAAAATAGATATGTTCTCCTAAGACGATTCAAAAAAACATTCTTTTTGTTACTTTTAATAGAAGGAATAGAAGAATTTATCTCAAACTGAACTAACCGATGTATAAAATACATGTTTAGAAATTCAACTCTATCCCATTGGATGGGGTCCACAGAGACCATGTCTCCACCCATAGGACACCAAGTACCGGGGTCGATCAAAAGTTCGATTCTGTCCGAACTATCTATTTTTAACTGAGCTTCACAAAATTCACAAATAAAAAGTCGTTTTTTGCAATCTTCTTTGTAATTGATTATTTCACAAAATTCGCATCGAACCCACAAATGGCTGTAATCCGTCCGGTACTCGTTTTTTGGAGTCTCCTTCGGTTTTAAAAAGCTTTCAGAACTTTCTGTTAGAGTTTCCTCGAACTCTAACGAGCTTTCAGAGTTTTCTGTTAAAGTTATTAAATCACTACTCTCACTACTATCACCAGGCTGAATAACAGTGTCAAGGGAAGGATCCACGTAATCAGCCACACGAGGTTGAGTGGGATTGTAATTATTCCAACCGATGTACTCCGGTAAAGAATCTTCGCTTATACCTTCATTATTGCCAGAATTCTGCAGTTGCAGCAAAGGATCTTCGCTCGTAGATCTTTTATTCGCATAAATAGAATGTGGAAAAATACCCAGAGTATTGTCTAGTTCCTCTTCTAGGTTTCTTATTTCCTCTTTTTTTATTTTTTTTTTTTCATTTTCTATGTTACTTTTACATAGACTTTCAATTTCACCCAGACTTTGACTTTTACTCAGACAAGAATGATCGTTCAGACAAGAGAGATCGTTCTCAACCTCATAAAAATCCAAAATCTCCCCATAATTGATAGAAAGACCGCATTTAGCCTTACTCAACGCATTTAGAATTTCATTTGATACTTCCAGAAATTTATCCTCATGTTTAGGAGTTTTTGACATTAACTCATTTAACACCGCGTTGTGTAAGAGATCATCTGGCATGAAATTCTGAATGTCTTTGAGGCGAATTAAACCACTCACATTACTTTTAACAGTACCATTGGCGCTATTATCATTGAAATTGAATTTCATATTATTATTGACATTAGCGCCGATATTATCATTGAAATCGAAATTCCTTAAAGATTTTTTAAAAGTCTTATTGACGCAATTCTTATTCATGGTACCATTCATCTTTTTTATATTGAGGGGATAATTAGAATTTCCGACCATAATCAAACCTTGATTTTCTCGCCTATACCTAGATTTAAAAGATCTAATCAAAAAAAAATTGATTAGATCTTTCCTAGATTTGTCACGACAAAATTGAAATCAGTAACAAAAATATAAACTGCGGATTGACTTTATTGTCATCTGGGTCTTTTAAAAAAGTCAATAAAGTTAGGGCTATATGGAGTGTCAGACAAGCCATAAAAAGCGCAAAAGCATCATCATCTGAAATAATATCCTCGGACCTATGGATTTCGGCTTCGCCGAAAAGCTCTATTTTTGGGCCCGTACCTAAGGACGGGACGAACACCGGCTGATTGGCAGTCTCTTCCGTCTCTTCCGTCTCTTCCGTGCCTTTTGTTCTAAACTCTTCCATATTTTCTAATACAAACGGATTCCCCTCAGTAATAGAGTGCCCGCACCCGTAGCCTTCTCTTTCTAATTCTTCCAGTTTGGCCAAAGCTGCTCGGACTCTTTCCTGCGTCCATATCAGACGCATTTCATGGTTCGTAGAACAACGGAACCTTGATAATACTTCCATCAAGTCATTTAGTTGAGGTCCACGTAACGTCTGTAGTAGAAATTGTTTAAGATTTCGTATATATTCTGTCACAAAGCCTCGTCTGCACCCTTTATGTTTTTGATTGATTGGGTCGCGGGGAGTGTAAGAATTAGGTACCGATAAATTAAGTAAATTAAGACCTTGACACTCCCCGGACATGTTTAGCCAGAACATGCCGTTTGCCTTACTAAAAGTAAGACTGATAGGGTACTTCGAGGTTAGATGAATCTTAAACGGGTCGTTTACCCGATTTAGCTGATCAAGACTAACAATAGGGTTATTGTAGTTTACTCTTTTAACAATAATCATGATAGTACTATCATGATTATCTAAAAACACTGTTTCCATAGAGACGCCCGGCATAATATCGCCTATATCAATATTCTTATTGGATATTACAATAAGAACAGTCCCCACGAAGACCACACTGTCTTCATGGATACCTATAGCGCCCGCTAAACTTATAATTGTAACCCATACTTCTTCCCCAAAAGGACACGGGATACTGACATGTGAGTAGATCCTTATCATGATTTCCTTGCATTACAAAAAGACAAAAAAGTGGTTAATGATACGATATATACATATATATATCGAATCTACAGATTTTTATCAACTCTCACCCCCAAACGAAATAGAAAATGAACAGCTTGTTATTTATACCACGACTTATCTGTTCTTGTCAACCCCAAAAAGCTTGTTATTTAACAGTATACCATGACTTATCTATTCTTGTCAACCAACCCTAATAAGTATTAAGTATTTCAATCTATTCAAATTTATTATTTATTATAAGTCAATTAAGTGGATTACAAAAAGAAAATATGGATTGCTATAAATAGAATTTCGATGAGGTAGTGGGTTGCCCGGGATTCGAACCCGGAACTAGTCGGATGGAGTAGATAATTTCTTTGGTTAGTTAAATAAAGAAAAGCCCCTCCCCAAGCCGTGCTTGCACTTTTCATTGCACACGGCTTTCCCTATGTATATCTCATTTCCTTTCGTAGAAAGACTTTATTTAAAAAGTTGAATACTCAGTTGATTTACCCCCGATGAAATACTACATCAACATTTCAGAATAGTCGAAATCCGTGAAAATTTTTTATTTCCAAGATCTCAGAATTTGGATTTGAGATCAGACAGATCATTAATAGAAATAATATCCAAATACCAAATTCGACTTCTATATACTTCCTGCAAACTCGAAGAAACTTTTGGGAACGTCAAAAAAAGAACGTCTTCTTCCGACATAAGAAATTCTTCCAAGAATTCCGGACCTAATCTTTTCAAAAAAGTACGTACAGGACTTTTATGTTTCCGAGCCAAAGTTCTAGCACAAGAAAGTCGAATTATATACTTTATTCGATATAAACTCTTTTTTTTTGAAGATCCGCTATGATAATGAGAAAGATTTCTGCATATACATGCAAATCGCTCAATAATATTAGAATCTGATAAATCAGCCCAAACCGGCTTACTGATGGGCTGCCCTAATAGGTTACAAAATTTCGCTTTAGCCAACGACGCAATCAGAGGAATAATTGGAACAAGGGTATCGACTTTCTTAATAGCATTATTGATTAGAAATGAATTTTCTAGAATTTGACTCCGTACCACTGAAGGGTTCATTCGCAAGCTTGAAAGATAGCCTAAAAATTCAAAGGAATGATTGGCTAATTGGTTTATATAAATCCTGCTTGGATAAAACCACAGCGAAAAATACCATTGCCAAAAAGTGATAAGGTAAGATTTCCATTTAGTCATGAAAAAAGACGTCCCTTTTGAAGCCAGAATAGATTTTCTTTGATACCTAATATAATGGATGCAAGGTTCCTTGCCCAACCATAGGTTCACCTGAAAATCCTTACCCTTTACAAAAACATTCACAAGACGTTCTATTTTTCTATAGAAATAGATTCGTTCAAGAAGAACTCCAAAAGATGTTGATCGTAAATGAGAAGATTGGTTACGTAGAAAGACAAAAATGGATTCGTATTCAAATACATGAGAATTATATAAGAATAAGAATAACCTTTGATTCCTTTTTGAAAAAGATAAATTGGCTTTCTTTGGAGTAATAAGACTATTCCAACTCCAATACTTATTGAGAAAGAATCGTAATAAATGTAAAGAAGAGGCATCTTTTACCCAATAACGAAGAGTTTGAACCAAGATTTCCACATGGACAGGGTGGGGTATTAATATATGTAACACAAAATTTAAATGTGAAAAATTGTCTTCAAAAAAGGGAAATATTGAATGAATTGATCGTAAATTCTGAGATTTGACTATCGTTTTATTTTTCCCCTCTAAATCTAGACAAGATATGAATCGTAGAGAAAATGGCATTTCCACAATAAAAGCAAACCCTTCTGATATGATTTGAGAATACAAATTTTTGTTGCGCCCCCAAAAAGGATTTTGGTTAGAATCATTAGGAGAAATAATCAAATGATTCTGTTGATACATTCGAGTAATTAATCCTTTCACAATAAGTAAACTGGATTTATTGTCATAACCTGAATTTTCTGACAAAAGCGATCTACTGAAACCACGATCATGAGCAAATGCATAAATATACTCCTGAAAAATAAGTGGATATAGGAAGTCGTGTTGTTGAGATCTCTCTGGCTGTAAATATCTTTGGATTTCCTCCATTAGAAATTTGAGTTGAATCAAAAATAAAAGATTTTGCGGGTTATCAAATGATACATACATAGTGCGATACAGTCAAAACAAGCTATTCTAGTAAGAATAGATACCTCAGGTAAACTTATCAACAGACTCTCTACCCTCTCTTTTTCCCATTCATTTCCTTTAATTCGTCTATGTTATAGGATAAGAAGATGATTAGAAATCTTTTATTTTTTAAACCTAATCGCTCTTTTGATTTCGGAAAAAAACTTTATTGATCAATATACTGCTTCTTTTACATACACATCTTCATTCCATAATAGAGAATGCTAATAGTTAGGATTCATTAAAAAAATATAGAATCCCCTCACGGGGGAGAAGTCCTTCCCGTATCAGGCACTAATCTATTTTTAACGTCTAATTAGATCGGGAAATTATTCAAATTAAGAACAGAAGCTGGTTGCTTTTTCTTTCTACTAATTAATTAATTGAAGCCTTAAGGCCCCTATCCATTTATTCATTCGACCCAACTTTATTTTGTTCCGTTCCAAGAATTCGAAGAAGATTTTGTACCGATCCGAAAAAAATGAAATATCCTCAGAACTCTCCATTGATACGACATGCTATTTTTTCCGTTTATTCCCTTTCAGGATCAGTCGTGGTCTTCCAAACTTTACCAATGGTATGGACGAATTCCTCACTTCATCCAAATATGTAAAAGATTCTAGCCGCACTTAAAAGCCGAGTACTCTACCGTTGAGTTAGCAACCCGAAGAAAGTAGAAATTAAACAAAACCTCAACTAAGAAAATTTCAACTAGAGGGTGTATAGGTACAATCAAAATCAACTAAATTCCATTTTTGAAAGAAAGAGAAAGAAGATTCTACGAGCTAATCAAACTGTTGAGCTAACAAATCTACAAAAAAACAGATTTTCTATTTCTAAAGGATTCGAAAGATAAAAATGAATTGATTAGATGAAAATATAAGAAATTCTCAGATACAGATAAAAGAAAAAAAATACCGAATTGTATAAATTGAGAGAGCACCTCTTGTGTTATATACCTTTTTTCAATCAAAAAAACCTCTTGTAGCAAAGAAAGCATTATTTGAATAATGAATAAAGTAAAACACACCTATGGGTGGGACAGAACTAAATATACCCGATTCACTTATTATATTACGATGAATTATATTATTATATTCTATTTTTCTATTTGTATTTGTTTCTATTTGTATTTGTATATTTTATTTGTTTTTGTTCTATTTATTCAATAGACTTTTGTCAATAGTTGTCAATATAAATGTATTATATTTGTTCGATAGACTTTTGTCAATAGTTGTCAATATAAATATTGAGAAAAGAATACAGTGGAAAAAAGAAATTGCATTGAAATCTTTTTTGTAATTCTTTGAATTTCAATTTAACAGTGCAATAATAGTTCAAATTGTCTTGGATTGACACTACATATCTAATCTACATAGATAGAAAAAGGATAAATGGAAAAATAAAAAAAGGAGGAATTGAAATATATATATATATCGGATTTTTTAGTCCATAATGTATTTCATCAATCTAAGTGGAATAAGCAAAGTGGATTCGTTGAATCCAGTTACAATGAAAACCACACAATTGAAGGAAATATCCGAATTGGATAGTTATCAATAAACCAAGGTTTTGTCGTTCTAGCCCATCGTATTTGACGGAAACAATGATAAATACGAATACAGCAGAAAGGGAGAGGGAGATCAAAAAAACAAGTAGAGAACAATTATACAAAGTTATATACAAGTACAAAGTTATATACAAGTTGCTACCTCCCCCCCCCCCCCCTGGGTATTTCTTTATTCTTTAATTGAATTTCATTTGATTAGACGGAAGTTCCTTAAAAACGTCTGCTTTTTTAAAAAGATTCTGAACAGTTCCTGTAGGTTGAGCACCCCTTTCAAGGAAATAGAGAATAAGAGGAACGTTTAAATAAGTTTGATTCTTCATTGGATCATAAAAGCCCACTTTTCTAAGATCTTTTCCTTCTCTTCGGGATCGAACATCAATTGCAACGATTCGATAGATGGCTCATTGAGATAGGTGTATGTAGATGAACAATACCCCCCCCCAGAACCGTATAGGAAGTTTTCTCCTCGTACGGCTCAAGAAAAAATGATTGGATTCGAAGTTTTGTCTATATCTGCAGCACTTCTTCTATATATCTATATATATATGCAGCACTTCAAATAAATTCGATGACAAATGGGCCATCAATTAGACATTAGACTATGATTTCGGTCTTTTTTTTCTTCCTGAAAAGGAAAAAGAAACCATTCGTACTCATAACTCAAGTTGGATAACTCTTCAAATAGTTCCTTTGCACTATTTTGACTCAATTTTCTTTATTGAGTAGTCTTTACTCCTTTCTCTTTGTCTCATTTAAAATTCGATTTGGATTCTTTAGTCTAATCCAGCTGGTGAGACTATTGAGACAATTAAAATGGTGTTTCCTTGTTCTTAGATCCTTTATCCTTAATTTTGAATCATTGGGTTTAGACATTACTTCGATGCTTCTTAATCCTTTCAAAATGGCAGCAACATACCCTTTTTTGATTTCTTTCTAGCACAGAATCCTACGAGCAGTTAATTCCCGCGTGATAGACTTTGAATCGAAAAAGTTTGATCAATTCCAACAAGTTTTGCTTTTGAATTGGAAACTTGCTCGAATTGGATCCTTTCTATTTCTATATAGAGAAGATATATTTACGAAGTTGTTCCAATTGATTGGCATTAACCCTAGATCCTTGTCCCCGAGAAATTAATTAATCCTTTCTACTCGAGCTCCATCGTAGACTATTTACAACCCAACAAAAAATGAAGGGTTCAAGTGTAACAGAACAAACAATGTCGAGCCAAGAACACCCTCATTAATTGAATGAGTTGGATTTTGAATCCACAACGGATCGCGTCCTTCAAGTCGCACGTTGCTTTCTACCACATCGTTTTAAACGAAGTTTTACCATAACATTCCTCTAATTTGGAACCGGTATGGAATTGATTCAATTATGGAATCATGAATAGTCATCGGTTCAGCGGTCCATAGACATCGTAATCTAGACTTTTTCTTCTATATTATGATTATGTGGAACGATTTTTCTGAAAAAGTATTAGCTTAACAAGAGAGCATATTTAACATACATAAATAATATTATAGATAAATATTATAGATAATAGAAAGAAATATATAAACGAATAACTTTTGAAATCTGCATCTTCAAATTCAAATGACTCAATAGGATAGATTCAAAGATTTCCTACTTTTTCAAAGATTCCACTTAGAAGAACTCATTCAAAATATTTATTCCAAATATTTATTGAATGGAAAAAGTTTCCTATTTAGACATCATTATTTAATATTTGAATATTTCATTTGATTTATTTGAATTTGAAGAAAATTGGACAATAAATATCCCCTTTGACCTTCATAGGCATAGGAAGATCGGTCTTTTTTTATTGACTCAGCACGGATGTAATTTCAAATAGATAAATAGATGAAAGAAGAAAGAAATCCAATTTTTGAAAGAAATCCAATTTTTGCATGAATTGTATCAAAAAATGATGTAAGTTAAGATTTGAATCTTTACTTTATTCTTTTCGTCTGACCACGAAAATCAAAATACAAAAAATAGGGAAAAAATAGGGAAGGTTTTTCCTATATATCAGATAGACTGAATAGTTATCACTGTTCTAGAGATTCTATAAGAGTGAATTGAAATAGTTTCATTTTCAATAATGAAAAGATTACAAATCTTTTTCACAAAAACCAAAAAATTATTGTCATTGAAATAAAACATACCATATAAGCTAAACATTTCCTCATTTTATTTATATGATTATATGATTGATGTGTATTTTGTTTAACGCGGGGTTGGATAATATTGCAATAATGGACTCTTGTCATAAAGTGAATACAATCAAAAGGATAGGATAAACCCCCTTACTTCAATCGTTACATAGATTCCCCATTTTTAATTAGAGACAAACACAAACTAAATCAAAATAAAACGAGATTCAAAGAAAAAACATTGACTCTATCACCTATTTCTATAAGATATGGAACTTGATCATTTGTTAATGAGATTCGAAGAGACACACATATGAAAATGAATATGGATTAACTCCTATCATTCCCCTACTTCCTTCTATCGGAATAATAGAGCATATAAATAAAATCAATAGGCGCTGGGACGAAAGGATTCGAACCTTCGAATATCGGGACCAAAACCCGTTGCCTTACCACTTGGCCACGCCCCATTTGAATTTCTAATCTTCGCCAAGAAATAATAATATTGGTATTGGTTGTTTGTCAACTCTAGTCCAAATATCTATCTATAGAATAGAATTGGTACTAGGATATCGATATGCGCTGGGACGAAAGGATTCGAACCTTCGAGTATACGGGAGAAAGACCCGTCGCCTTACCACTCGGCCACGCCCCATTTGAATTTCTAATCTCCGTGAATAGTCAATATAATAATAGTATTGATATTGGTTATTTGTCAACTCTAGTCCAAATATCTATCTATAGAATAGAATTGGTATTAGGATTTTGATACATATAGAAATAGAATTCAACTTAATTTATTGATCATTAGATAGAATTCAATTAAGATAGTGTATGAAAGTATGATTTCTTCTATTCTCCTTTGAGAATTGGAGGATTTTTGGTTGGGTGGGTGCAAAGAAAAAGAAGGATTTTTTGTCTACCTTACTGACTTTCTTCCTTTTTACTTCTATCATCAAAAACTCAATCAAAATGCAATTATCTCCAAGAACAAAATGTCTGTTATGCTTAATACCATTAGTTTGATCTGTATTTGTATTCATTCTACCCTTTATTCGAGTCATTTTTTCTTCGGCAAATTGCCCGAAGCCTATGCTTTTTTGAATCCAATCGTAGATGTTATGCCAGTTATACCTGTGCTTTTTTTTCTCTTAGCTTTTGTTTGGCAAGCTGCTGTAAGTTTTCGATGAGATTCTTAATTTACTAAGAATATCCTAGAAAATCTATGATTTCTTCGAGCAAAAATTTTAACAATTGATAAAATCAGAAAAGTTTGAGAGTATGAGCCCTCGATTCACACATTGAAATTCTTGGATAGTCGCCATAAGGCTTACCCCCATTTTATCATTTTTGACCCCTTTTCCAGCAAAAGACCCTAACCCTAAACCCTATTAGGTTAATAGGGTAGGGTCTCCCACAATATCTAATTTGGATATAAACCAAAAATTTTGTTAATGAAAAACAAATCAATTTGTGACAATGCATTTCTAGTTCTAGAAAAAACCTCATTTCTTGGTGTCAAAAAAATAGGATATGTGGTAGAAAAATGGAAGATCTATTCTCTTTTTTTTTACAAAAATCATCTTGGAGATTGTGTAATGCTTACTCTGAAACTCTTCGTTTATACCGTAGTGATATTTTTTGTCTCTCTCTTTATCTTTGGATTCCTATCTAATGATCCGGGGCGTAATCCTGGACGTGAAGAATAAAATAAAAAGCGTTTTCCTCGGTTAATTTGCAAACTTTGAAAAATGAATAAAGTCATCAATTGAAACGGAAAGAGAGGGATTCGAACCCTCGGTACGAATAACTCGTACAACGGATTAGCAATCCGACGCTTTAGTCCACTCAGCCATCCCTCCCAATTGAAAAAGAGAATTACTAGATTCCATACACATAAAATGTAAGGAACACATAATGTAAGGAGGCTTTCTTTCTATATTCTATTATAGAGAGAGAGAAATCCGCAAATCGGGAATTTCCTTGATCTAAGGGCGTGCCAAGAATCGAACTAAAGAAAAAGAAGGAAGACCTCCTGTATTTATTTTGTTCGAAAGGCCTTTCTTATTCTGATAACCCGGCCTGGTCAGTACCTAGCCGGGCTTTTTTTGTTCCAACAAATTATAGATAAATAATGATTTATTTGAATATCGGATTTGAAAACAAAAATACTTGTTTTTTTTTAGATTCAATTTTCTATTTAAGCAAATTCAAGCAAGAAGAAAAAGAAGAAGGATTATTTCCATCCATTCCTTTTCTGATTCTATTTTT